CAAGGAACGAAAAAAGTCGCAATTTGTCTCTCCCGCCCAGCGTGTGTGCCTACCAACTCAACAAGTAGTTTTAGTTGTTGAAAGGATTCTGGTGAAAAATGAAGAAGGACAAACAAGCAAGAAAGAATTCGAGACGAAACTGCTGGTGGGTAATCTAACCAAATGATGAGGGATTCCTCGAGAAGTTAACAATTAGTCCTCATATTGAATGATTATGAATTATTCAAGGAAGAATGGGTTTGAAACATACACGAGGAAGGTTCTGGGAGCAACATCAGTTGTGAATCTCTTACGAACCAAGAGCCGTGTGAAGTAAGAATTTCATGCACGGTTCTGAATGAGCGGAAAGATCGGAAATCTTCTTTTCGACTCTGACTCTCCTATACCAGTCGTTGCTTTTTTCTCTGTTACCTCTAAAGTAGCAGCTCCAGCTTTATTTACGCGACTCTTCGGTATCATTTTTCCACATCTATCTAATGAGTGGCATATCGTGGTAGGATTATTAGCTACCTCTAGCATGATATTAGGAAATCTAATTGCCGTTACTCAAATAAGCATGAAACGTATGCTAGCTTATCCCTCTATAAGCCAAATTGGATATATTATGATTGGAGTACTTGCTGCAGACCCGGAGAACGGTTATGCAAGTATGATAACTCATACGTTTATTTATATACTCATGAATCTGGGAACTTTTGCTCGTATCACCTCATTCGGTTTACGAACCGGAACTGATAATATTAGGGATTACGCGGGATTATACATGAAGGATCCTGTTCTAACATTCTCTCCGGTTTTACGTTCACCATCCCTAGGGGGTATCCCTCCACCATCCGGTTTTTTCGGTAAACTCCATCTCTTTTGGCATGGATGGAAAGCTGGTTCGTACCCATCAGTTCTGGTAGCGCTCGTCACAAGTGTCATTTCTATCTACTATTATCTCAAAATAATTAAATTAATGTTCACTGGGAAGAATGGGAGGGGCGATGCATCCACAACTTATATACGAAATTCATTAGTTTCTCCATCAATTTCAAAAAGTTCTATTGAAATAGCTATGATCATTCGTGCACTAGCATCAATCCTATCGGGTATATTAATAGATCCCATTATCGGGATCACACGGAATACTTTATTCTAGACTCACTTCTTGTGACGCGAACTTTTCTTTTTCGAATGATTTTTATTAGAAGCCGGTTCTGCTGTCCCAACTAGTCTGTCTCCGCAACTTACGAAATAATTACATCTTCTTCGGTAATTGATCCTGACATTCTCCTATCTAGCTTGGATTTGTCTTTTCGCACCCGGAATCACTTGCTAGGAAAATGATCACCCGTCTACCCCGAAGGAGATATAAGTATTTTCGCGCGATGCACAGCTGGGGTTGGGCAGTGACAACCCATGCTGCTACATCCAAGTATTTAGGCAGAAAGAGAATGCCTATCTTTTTTGTATTTTCATATGTTATTATTTTATTGATACTGAAAAGAAGATTTGCTTGCGAGGCAGGCGTGGGCTTGTCAGGTCGTGGAAAGGAAACTCTCTGTAGGAAGAGGGAATCAACCACCCCTTTAGGGATGATTGATTGCGGGCGAGAATAGATTCGAACCCTCGGCCGTCGTCAGTATGAAGTGGAACCTTACCACTCCATGAAGAAGCAATGAGTAATGGAAAGGGTCCAGGTACCTCGTCTAAACCTGACCTGAGTGGAGTCTCCCAGTTAGTAAATTTGGTAAAAAGGAGATGAAAATTCGGTTCAGCAGTTGACAGGCATATATATATACTCGTATAATAGGATTGATGAGCGTAACCCCACCGCGTCTCTCTGCTTCGAAAGAAGGGTAGGCATACTAGACTCAAAATGTAGTACCGCGTGGTACGGAGGTTCGAATCCTACGCGAGGCGTCCAGAGGTGTCGCA